TATGGGAAATACTTCAAGAAGTTATGCAGGGGCATCCCATATTGCTGAATAGAGCACCCACCCTGCATAGATTAGGCATACAGGCGTTCCAACCTATTTTAGCGGAGGGACGTGCTATTTGTTTACATCCATTAGTTCGTAAGGGATTCAATGCAGACTTTGATGGGGATCAAATGGCTGTTCATGTACCTTTATCTTTGGAAGCTCAAGCAGAGGCTCGTTTACTTATGTTTTCTCATATGAATCTCTTGTCTCCAGCTATTGGGGATCCCATTTCCATACCAACCCAAGATATGCTTATTGGACTCTATGTATTAACGATCGGAAATCGTCGAGGTATTTGTGCAAATAGGTATAATCCATGGAATCGCAGAAACTATCAAAATAAAACAGTTTACGAGTATAATAATAACTATAGGTATACTAAAGAAAAAGAACCCTATTTTTGTAGTTCCTATGATGCACTTGGAGCTTACCGGCAGAAACGAATCAATTTAGATAGTCCTTTGTGGCTCCGGTGGCGACTAGATCAACGTGTCATTGCCCCAAGAGAAGTTCCCATCGAAGTTCAATATGAATCTTTGGGTACCTATCATGAGATTTATGGGCACTATCTACTAGTAAGAAGTGTCAAAAAAGAAAGCCTTTGTATATACATTCGAACCACTGTTGGTCATATTTCTTTTTATCGAGAAATAGAAGAAGCCATACAGGGGTTTTGCCGAGCCTACTCATAAGGTACCTAAGCTAAGTAATTATGTGATACCTTGGGAATTCGGGTCTCTACGGTTCAACCGGTATCCTAATTCCTGAATTGATACGTGAATCAAGATCGAGGAAAGGAAGTCTTCGAATCACTGACTCAAACCTATTGTCGAATCCTACTCAACAGAATATGGAGGTACTTATGGCGGAACGGGCCGATCTGGTCTTTCACAATAAAGTGATAGATGGAACTGCCATGAAACGACTTATTAGTAGATTAATAGATCACTTCGGAATGGCATATACATCACACATACTGGATCAAGTAAAGACTATGGGTTTCCAGCAAGCCACTGCTACATCCATTTCATTAGGAATTGATGATCTTTTAACAATACCTTCTAAGGGATGGCTAGTCCAAGATGCTGAACAACAAAGTTTGATTTTGGAAAAGCACCATCATTATGGGAATGTACACGCGGTAGAAAAATTACGTCAATCCATTGAGATATGGTATGCTACAAGTGAATATTTGAGACAAGAAATGCATCCTAATTTTAGGATGACGGATCCTTCTAATCCAGTCCATATAATGTCCTTTTCGGGAGCTCGGGGAAATGCATCTCAGGTACACCAATTAGTCGGTATGAGAGGATTAATGTCGGATCCCCAAGGACAAATGATTGATTTACCCATTCAAAGCAATTTACGCGAAGGACTTTCTTTAACGGAATATCTCATTTCTTGCTACGGAGCTCGCAAAGGAGTTGTGGATACTGCTGTACGAACATCAGATGCTGGATACCTCACGCGTCGACTTGTTGAAGTAGTTCAACACATTGTTGTACGTAGAACAGATTGTGGCACTATCCGAGGTATTTCCGTGAGTCCTCGAAATGGGATTGGGATGACGGAAAAAATGTTGATCCAAACACTAATTGGTCGTGTATTAGCAGACGATATATATATGGGTCTACGATGCATTGCCGCTCGAAATCAAGATATTGGGGTTGGGCTTGTCAATCGATTCATAGCCTTTCGAGCACAATCAATATATATTCGAACCCCCTTTATTTGCAGGAGTACATCTTGGATCTGTCGATTATGTTATGGTCGGAGTCCCACTCATGGTGACCTGGTCGAATTGGGAGAAGCAGTAGGTATCATTGCGGGTCAATCAATTGGGGAACCAGGGACTCAACTAACATTAAGAACTTTTCATACCGGTGGAGTATTCACAGGTGGTACTGCAGAACATGTACGAGCCCCCTTTAATGGAAAAATTAAATTCAATGAGGATTTGGTTCATCCCACACGTACACGTCATGGGCATCCTGCTTTTCTATGTTATATAGACCTGTATGTCACTATTGAGAGTCAGGATATTCTACATAATGTGAATATTCCACCAAAAAGTTTTCTTTTAGTTCAAAATGATCAATATGTAGAATCAGAACAAGTGATTGCCGAGATTCGCGCCAGAACATCCACTTTCAATTTTAAAGAGAGAGTTCGAAAACATATTTATTCTGACTCAGAGGGAGAAATGCACTGGAGTACCGATGTGTACCATGCACCTGAATATACATATGGTAATGTTCATCTCTTACCTAAAACAAGTCATTTATGGATATTATCAGGGGGTCCGCGCAGATCTAGTCTAGTGCCTTTTTCGCTCCACAAGGATCAAGATCAAATGAACATTCATTCTCTTTCTGTCGAACAGAGAGAGAGTTCTGACCTCTCAGTGACTAATGATCGAGCGAGACACAAATTGTTTAGTTCGGATCCTTCC